CGGTAAACAAAAGCCTACATAGCAGTTCCAATGCTACGCCTTGAACCACTCGGCCATCTCTCCTACATAATGATTATGGCCCAGAAACCGAGTGAATAGTGAGTCATTCATATTAGATTTTTGGATAGGTACGTACAATCAATTCTAAATATAAAAAAATTTATCAAACTTTTCATCAAAGAAAAATCCTTCCGGGGATAAAGATCCATTTTTTTTTGTGAAAAACTGTTAAAAACTGTTAAAAAAAAGATATATATCTATTCATTTCATTTTTGTGAAGATGGCGCTCCCATTTTTTTCCAATAGTTATTCTTTATTTATACTAAATAAAATCAATTTTATACCAGATTAAATCAATGAATTAGAATGAATCAATCGATCCATTTTTTTTTTAAACTATGTTTAATGGATACTTTTCTTTTAGATCATGATTCTATTTATAAATCAAAATCATGGTTATATTTCGTTTTTTAGACGATGATTCCATGTTCATAAAACTTCTAAAATTCTTTTCCAGTTTTAGATTTTTCAATAATAACTCCTTACCCCCATGGATCTATTCCAAATTAATGAATCATCACAGGAATCTTTATATTTGATTGTTATAGTGTATACCCACTATGTAATGCACACAACACAAAACAGACGGTTCATCATAGAAGGATCATTCGAGTCTTTTTACTCTTTGGAGCATATCAATTAAAATTTCTCTAATTATCCTAATCCGTAAGATAAATTCTTTGATTCTTTAACTTTGATAAAATCGGAATAGTTCCTTTCATTCTTATACTACTACATTTGGATTAAATTTAATTTTTTTTATTGATTCCTTTCAAAAATAATAATAATAATTTGAATAGAAGGTCATATCCTTTTTTTTAATGATTCTTTTTGATTCTTTTTTTTATGTTATTTCGTACTGTATAATTCCTTTGCTTGTGGGATCATTTTCTCACAAGAGGTAAGTAAAAGAAATTATAGAATGGATTGCTACCTATGCCCAGATCTCGGATAAATGGAAATTTTATTGATAAGACCTTTTCAATTGTAGCCAATATCTTATTACGAATAATTCCGACAACTTCAGGAGAAAAAGAGGCATTCACCTATTACAGAGATGGTGCGATTTGATGTTTTTTTTTTTATTTACCGTTTTCAGTCTTCGGAGAAAGATACATTATTCGGGAGAGAAAGAAAAAAAATTATTGAAATAAATCTACGCTTATCGTGAAGGTGAAGTTTGTAAATAAAACAATTCCTTCTGTCGTGTATCCCCGATTAATGCAGCCTCAGATGCTTCAATTGTAGATTCTAGTATTGAGCGAAAGGTTACACCTATGGTATGGGTTAGGTCAATCTTACTCCACTAGTACCAATAGGCAGCATAGGGGAAGAAGCACTACGCCCAGGAATCAACAATATGAAAACTTTGTTATCAAATTTTACCTTTTCTTTATCGGAATCGGGACTAACAAGAATGGTTGGTACAACAAACATCCATCTCGTTCGTATTTTGGATAACCGTATAACCATCGAAGACTGTTGAAGTGACTAATTCCTGGAAATTTAGGGGTGTTAAGAACAAAGAAATTGTTAGAGTTATCATTTTTATCTAGTACCAAGATACTTGATATTAAGAAAAGATCTTTTACAGGAAGGTTGGCTAGAGATTTCTTGTAAAAACACTAGCCCCGTTCGGTTCATAATGAAATAATTTCAATCTTTTTGATTTCATGTATTATTCTCATTATGCACATAAAAAATAAAAAAGGAGGAGCCGTATGAGATGAAAATCTCACGTACGGTTCTGGAACGGAGATTCTTTGAATCGAATGACGACCGTAACGGATGTCGGCTCAATCCGAAGGAAATTATGCGGAAGCTTTACAGAATTATTATGAAGCTATGCGACTAGAAATTGATCCCTATGATAGAAGTTATATACTCTATAACATAGGCCTTATCCACACAAGGAATGGAGAACATACGAAAGCTTTGGAATATTATTTTAGGGCATTAGAACGAAACCCTTTCTTACCACAAGCTTTAAATAATATGGCCGTGATCTGTCATTACGTGCGACTATCTCCACTATAGAAAGAAAAAAAAAGGAAAGAAAGAACAAAATACTAATAACTAATAAATACTAGAAAATAGGCTTTCTACATATCATATTTATCGTGTCCAAAACAACGATTTTTATCAGCTGTAGCAAATAAAAAGTAAAAAGAAAGAAACTTCATAGAAGTCGAAATATGAAGAAATAAATATGCCTAGATCCTTTAATCGATGGATAAATAAAGGATCTAAATTGATAGAATAAGCATCGTAAAGATCAATTAGTGAGGTTTTGGGCCGATATAATAAGAACTGCTTACTTATGTCACGATATGAGATAAAAGTTAGGAATCAACTTATGTAATAGAGTCGATCCCCTAAGTTATTGAGCAGCGGTGTAGAATCAGATCCCAAAGATAGTAAGTCTTTTCTTTCTTATGAA